AGTTCCATACAGATTACTTCTCAATACAATTTCTTTCAAATTCATTAAAATTTCATGTACAGATTCTTGAATACCTACGATGGTAGAATATTCATGTGGTATTTTCTCAGATTTTGCACGTGTAATACATGTTCCTTCTATTTCTCCGAGCAGGGCTCTTCGCATCGCGATGCCTATTGTATCGGCTTGGCCTTTCATAAGTGGGGCCAGAATAAAGCGTCCGTAATAAAGACGCTTACTGTCTGCTCTTGATTCAACACACTTCCACTGTAGTGTCCGAGTAGATACTGTTACTTTCTCTCGAACCATAGTAATATTATTTGATCAAATCGTTGAATTATTTTTTTCTCTTGAAATCTCTTCAATGTTTACACACGTCTTTTTTTGGGGGGCCTACAGCCATTATGTGGCATAGGGGTTACATCCCGTATGAAACTTAATAATATGCCACTTCTACGAATAGCTCTTAATGCCGCATCTCTCCCGAGACCCGGGCCCTTTATCATGACTTCTGCTCGTTGCATACCTTGATCCACCACTGTCCGAATAGCATTTCCCGCTGCGGTTTGGGCAGCAAATGGTGTCCCTCTTCTTGTACCCTTGAATCCACAAGTACCGGCGGAGGACCAAGAAATTACTCGACCTCGTACATCTGTAACAGTCACAATGGTATTGTTGAAACTTGCTTGAACATGAATAACTCCCTTTGGTATTCTACGCACATTCTTACGTGAACCAATACGTCTATTTCTACGCGAACCAACTTTTGGTATAAGTTTTGCCATATTTTATCATCTCGTAAATAAAAGTAAGAGATATATGGATATATCCATTTCATGTCAAAACGTATCTTGGTTTTTTACTGATTTTTTTGTACATCAGGTCCTTTAGATTTCGGAAGTCCTTTTTGTTTTAGAAGGATTATCCTTGTCTTTGTTTATGTCTCGGGTTGGAACAAATTACTATAATCCGTCCCCGCCTACGGATCAATCTACATTTTTCACAAATTTTACGAACAGAGGCCCTTATTTTCATATTTGTCACCCCTTTTCTTAATTCTGAATCTACTTAATTGGAAGAAAATAAATTTCTTAAAATCTTGAACTTCGAATTGTATCCCCACGAAAGAATGTTGAAATTGAAAAAACCACAAAATTATGATTATGTGAGTCTTTACTTTAGAGTATACAAAAGAGTATACAAATTATATGCCCTTTAGTTGAATCATAAGAACTTACCACAATTTGGATTCTATTTACTGGTAGTATACGTATAAAATTACGTTGAACCCTTCCTGAAGCAAAACCCAGAATCCTATTTTCATTATCTAAACGAACTCGAAACATACATACCGTTGGGACGTAGTTCAGTAATTAAAACCTCGCGAATCTTTTTTTCTTTCATTCCAGGGAAAAGGCCTTGAAGTATCAACGAATCTAAGAGGCATAGTGTTAGAAACCTACCCTTTACCTTTTTTTTTTTTTAAAACAAATAGGCAAGTTCCGCATATTATTCGGCTATCAGAAAGATTACCATATATAACACAAAATTTCTCCGCCGATTCCTTCTATTCGAGCCTCTCGGTCTGTCATTATACCTCGAGAAGTAGAAAGAATTACAATCCCCATTCCGCCTAAAATTCTCGGAATTCGTTGATAGTTAGAATAGATTCGTAGGCCAGGCCGGCTGATCCGTTTTAAATTTAAAACCGTTCTATACGCTCCTTTCCTATTTCTCCTATGTCGTAGGGTTAAAACTAAAAAATATTTATTACTTTCTTGATGTTTTCTCACGTTTTCAATAAAACCTTCTCGTAAAAGGATTTTAACAATATTTTCAGTGATGTAAGTAGATGGTATTCGAACTGTTCTTTTTTCATTCATGTCAGCATTTCGTATAGAGGTTATTATGTCAGCAATAGTGTCTTTACTCATGATAAACTAAGATTATAGTTGCCCCCGAATTTTGATATAATCAACATGCTCTTTTTCTTTTTTTTTGAATTCAAAAATATTTATGAATTTTTAAAGGTATATACGTGATATAGAAACAATCTACTAAATTAAATTAATCTATTTCATTCAAATACTATAAACTACATCACGGTCTTCCCTTATAATACTTCAGGTGCTAATGAAACGATTTTAGTGAAATTTAACTGTCTTAATTCCCGAGGGATCGCGCCAAAAATTCGGGTTCCTTTTGGATTTCCTTCTTGATCAATAACAACTGCAGCATTGTCATCATATCGTATTATCATACCGTTGTCGCGTTTGAATTCTTTACAAGTACGTACAATTACAGCTCGGATCACTTCCGATCTTTCTAGAGGTGTATTTGGTACTGCTTCTTTGATTACAGCAACAATAACGTCACCAATATGAGCATATCGTCGATTACTAGCTCCTATGATTCGAATACACATCAATTTTCGGGCCCCGCTGTTATCCGCTACATTCAAATGGGTTTGAGGTTGAATCATATCGTTTTTTTTTCTTTGTCTTTTTCAATGTAAAGGGTGAAATAAAAAAAAAGAAATATTGTTTGTTCAAAACAAAACAAGAAACCTGCAATTGTTTTTTTATACAAAAAAGTATTTCCTTTGGTTCTTCCTATCCTATACCGAAAGAATGAATTGGGTTCGTATCGGCATTTTGGATGCCGCTATTGAAATAGCCCTTCTGGCTATATTTTCTGCTACTCCGCTCATTTCATAAAGTATTCTGCCGGGTTTAACAACAGCTACCCAATATTCGGGAGATCCTTTCCCCGAACCCATACGTGTTTCTGTAGGTCTTACTGTAACGGGTTTGTCTGGAAATATACGTACCCATATTTTTCCACCACGGCGTGCATTTCGTGTCATTGCTCTCCGACCCGCTTCTATTTGTCGAGATGTGATCCAAGCGGGTTCAAGCGCTTGAAGAGCATATCTACCAAAGCAAATACGATTACCTCGATAAGATATTCCTTTCATTCTTCCTCTATGTTGTTTACGGAATCTGGTTCTTTTGGGGTTATAGTTGATGGTTGTTTATCAATCCCACCCATCTCTACTACAGAACCGGACATGAGAGTTTCTTCTCATCCAGCTCCTCGCGAATTAAACGATTTAAAAATAATATACGTGGTGAAAAATATACTGAATCGGGGGATTCTTTGAAATTTCATTTAAAAGATAATAGAATTTTTATCTTTTGATATAGAATTAATATATTGTGATATAGAATTAATATATAATTAATATATAATTAAACACGTATTCTATTTTTCGATAATGTCGTTTAGTTATTGGGTATAACGTTATAATGAATCTTTAGTTTATTTTGCTTTTTATTATCCTATCGAATTCCTATCGAATTGACTCAAATTTCTAAAAAATAAATTCGCGGGCGAATATTTACTCTTTCAACATTCAGTTGTAAGATTAGTCTATGACATGACCTTTCAAAAAAAAAATGAATTAGTTTCTGGTTCGTTCCGCCATCCTACCCAATGAATCATTAGGATTCGTTTTCAATAGAATCTTATGCATTCACAGGTTCTGTCGTTCCCACCACCTCTCGAGTAATGATTAGGTCTGAATTTTACAACGGAGCCAATGTGTTTTTGAGTCAACCCTCTCAGTCTTTATTGACTCGGGGCTCTTTATTTTTGGTTCGATCCACGTATTTGTCTAATTATGGATCAATTCAGTATTGATGCTTTATTACATTCCCTTTTATGAGATGACTCATAGACCGTACATATTGGAATCATATATCGTTGATATTCTTTTTCTATCTTTCTCTCGCCTTTCCATTTATCTGTATACTTTTCTTTTTTGTTTATGCAAAAAGATTTCAGTTGCTACAACGATATGACTTATATATCATATTTTGACTGGTTCTTTCTTTATATCCAGATAATGCGAAGCGATGAGTTGGTTATTAGTTCTATAGTTATTAGTTCGTATTATGGGTTGTTCCATTTTTTTGAATCCTAATCCTAAAAAAACTGACGAGTCACACACTAAGCATAGCAATTATATCAAACGATTAATATACTTTTTATTCAACCTTATAGAATTGTTCATTTTTTTTTATCACTAAATAGAACCAAATACAAATCAAGAAAATGCTTATTATTCCTCGTCTACAAATATCCAAATTTTGATACCTAAAACCCCATAGATAGTTCGAACTGCGTAGGAACAATAATCTATTTTGGCTCGAATGGTTTGGAGAGGAACCCTACCTTCTCTGATCCATTCGACACGTGCAATTTCTTTTCCGTCGATACGCCCTGCAATTTGTACTTGAATCCCTTTTGTACCTGCCTGTTCAGTTAATTCAATAGCTTTTTTCATTGCTTTGCGAAATGAAACTCTATTCTTTAATTGTCCGGCTATAAATTCTGCAAGAATATTAGGGTGTCCGTAAGGGTTTACAATTCTTGTAATAGCAATGTTGAGTTTTCGGTTTACACAATTGAGTTCTTTTTGTACATTTAACTGTAATTCTTCTATTTTTCGAGTCCTATCTTCTATTAATAACTTGGGGAATCCCATATAGATTATGACCTGAATCAAATCGATTCTTTTTTGAATCTCTATACGGGCAATTCCCTCGACATTAGAGGATATTTTAAGATTTTTTTGTACATAATTTTTGATACAATCTCGTATTTTTTGATCTTCTTGTAGATCCTCGGAATAATTTTTGGGTTGTGCAAACCAAAGAGAATGATGACTTTGGGTTGCACCAAGTCTGAAACCAAGTGGATTTATTTTTTGTCCCATAGTCCCCCACTACTATATATATCGTGAAACGTCATATCTGTGTGTGTTTTTTTTTTATCCATTCGGGTTTTTTTAAGCATAACATAATATAGCGTATTTTTCGTTTTTCTAAACTAGACTAGAATATTCTTTCTTTAAATATTCCTCAGCTCCAATTTATAGCTTTTCCTTTTATCTATTTCTAGTTGTTCATCTACAGATATATCTTTCAATACAATAG